AATAAAGTAAGCTAAATTTAAGCTAGTGGGTTCATACCCCAAAAATGAATAATTCCTTTATTAATTTTATTTAAAAACTTCCTAATATGAATGATTATAGTGACAATTTTTATTACAATTTCATCAAATTTTTTTTTTATTTTTTGAATAATAATAGAAATTAATTTATTAATATTTATTCCTGTAATAAATTTTATAAAAACTAATAATTCAAATTGTATAATTTCTTATTTTGTTATTCAGTCATTTTCATCAACGCTATTTTTAATTAGAATTACATATCACTTTATGTATAATATTAATATTTTTGAATTATTAATTATAATTTCATTAATAATTAAACTAGGGATAATTCCTTTTCATTTTTGAATTACCAATTTAAGAGAAATGTTTAATTATTTATTATTATTATTAATTTTAACAATTCAAAAAATTATCCCATTATTTATTATAACATTTATTAACAATAAATTATTTATTATATTTTCAATAATTTCATCAATTTTTGGAACTGCATTTTTGTATAATTTAAAAAGTCTTAAAAAAATTCTTATTTTTTCTTCAATTTCTCATTTAGGTTGAATGACAACTTTAATTTTATTAAAAAGTACTTTTTGATTCTCTTATATAATAATTTATTCATTCTTAATTATAAAAATTACAAACATTTTTAAAAAATACAATTTAAATTTAATAAATAATTTTTATATATTAAACAAAAATAACTTTAATAAAATTTCTACAATTTCATTAATACTTTCATTAGGAGGAATACCCCCATTTTTAGGTTTTATTATAAAATTTATTTCTATTTTAATTATTTTAAATAAAAACTCATTAATCATAATAATTCTTATTATCTCATCAATAATAAATATTTTCATTTATATTCGAATAATTTATCCTTATCTATTTTATAATACAATAAGAATTAATGTTTACTTATTCTTAAAATTAAACCTAAAAGGTTTAATTTTAAACCTTAATTTAATAATTTCAGTATTCTTTTTAAATTTATTAAATTAAAAGATTTTAAGTTAAATAAACTATTTACCTTCAAAGTAAAAAATATTAAAAAATAAATCTTAGTAAAAGGATATAACCATAAATAAATTTACAATTTATCGCCTAAATTTCAGCCATTTTACCGCGATGAATATACTCAACAAATCATAAAGACATTGGAACTATATATTTAATTTTTGGAAGATGAGCTGGAATTACAGGGCTTTCCATAAGAATTCTTATTCGCTTAGAATTAAGACAACCTGGATCACTAATTGGAAGTGACCAAACTTATAATGTTTTAGTAACCGCCCATGCATTTATTATAATTTTCTTTATAGTTATACCAATTATAATTGGTGGATTCGGAAATTGATTAGTACCAATAATATTAGGAGCCCCAGATATAGCATTTCCCCGTATAAATAACATAAGATTTTGACTTTTACCCCCATCAATAATTCTCCTTTTAAGATCTTCACTTGTCGAATCAGGGGCAGGAACCGGTTGAACAGTATACCCACCACTTTCATCAAATTTATCACACTATGGTCCTTCAGTTGATATAGCTATTTTTTCCCTTCACTTAGCTGGAGCCTCATCAATCCTAGGATCAATTAACTTCATTACAACAATTTTAAATATACGATCAATTGGTATATCTATAGAGCGAATCCCACTATTTGTTTGATCAGTTTTAATTACCACAATCCTGCTTCTTCTTTCATTACCAGTTCTTGCTGGTGCAATTACAATATTACTGACAGATCGAAACTTCAATACCTCATTTTTCGACCCATCAGGAGGGGGGGATCCTATTCTATACCAACATTTATTTTGATTCTTTGGTCACCCTGAAGTTTATATTTTAATTATTCCTGGATTTGGAATGATTTCCCATATTATCTGTTACAATACAGGAAAAAAAGAAACATTTGGAAACTTAGGAATAATTTATGCTATATTATCAATTGGATTATTAGGATTTATTGTATGGGCTCATCACATATTTACAGTAGGTATAGATATTGATACCCGAGCTTACTTTACATCAGCCACAATAATTATTGCCGTACCTACAGGCATTAAAATTTTTAGATGAATGGCTACTATGCATGGTACTAACATAAAATTTAATACATCAATTTTATGAAGATTAGGATTTATTTTTTTATTTACAATTGGTGGATTAACCGGAATTATATTAGCTAACTCCTCAATCGATATTATTTTACATGACACATATTATGTGGTAGCCCATTTCCATTATGTTCTTTCTATAGGGGCTGTCTTTGCAATTATAGGAGGAATAATTCATTGATTTCCAATAATATTTAGTTTTCAATTTAATTCCGTTTTAACAAAAACTCAATTTATTATTACATTTATTGGGGTTAATTTAACATTTTTTCCTCAGCACTTTTTAGGTTTAAGAGGGATACCTCGACGGTACTCTGACTATCCAGATTTCTACTCAAAATGAAATTTCATTTCCTCTTTCGGATCAATAATTTCATTAATTGGAGTAATTCTAATAATTATTATTATTTGAATTTCATTAATTGAAAAAAAAACAATACAATCAGCTTTTTTCTCTCCTTCATCTATTGAATGAATATTAAATTATCCTCCATCAGAACATACTTTTAACCAAAACAATGTTATTCTAAAATAAATTTTATCTAACTAATGACAACTTGATCATTAATTTCATTTCAAGACATAAATTCACCTATTATAGAACAAATAGTATTTTTTCATGACCATTCAATAGCAATTATTATTTTAATTACAATTATTACTTTTTACACAATTATTAATATTGTATTTAATAAATTTTCTAGACGCTCTTTAACAGAAAGGCAAGAAATTGAAATTATTTGAACAATAATTCCAGCTGTAATTTTAATTTTTATTGCTATTCCTTCATTATACTTATTATATTTAACTGATGAAATTTTTCAATCACAAACCTCAATTAAAATCATTGGGCATCAGTGATATTGATCTTACGAATACTCTGATTTTAATAAAGAATTCGATTCATTTATAATCCCTGAACAAGAATTGGAAAAAAATTCGTTTCGACTCTTAGAGACTGATAACAATTTGATAATTCCATTTAATACCATAATTAAATTCTTAGTTACATCAGCTGATGTCATTCATTCATGAACAGTTCCATCCTTAGGAATAAAAATAGATGCAATTCCTGGCCGATTAAACCAAACTTACACAATTGCCAACCGACCTGGATTATTTTTTGGTCAATGTTCAGAAATTTGTGGAACAAATCATAGATTTATACCTATTTCAATAGAAATTACTTCAATAAAAAATTTTATTAATTTTTTAAAAAAAAAATCATTGAATGGCTGAAATTTAAGCGCTGGTCTCTTAAACCATTTCATAGTTATAATTACTTTCAATGAAAAAATCTAGTTAAATTTATAACAAAAGAATGTCATTCTTCAATTACTTAAAAAGTGATTTTTAATTCCTCAACTATTTCCAATAAATTGATTTTTAATTATTATACTAATTTTTATAATATATTTCATTATAATTATTATTATTTTTTTTTTTAAATTAATTAAAAATACTAAAAAATCAAAAATTAAAAACAATTCAACACTTTTATTAAAATGATAAATAATTTATTTTCAATTTTTGATCCTTCAACTTCAATAAATATAAGATTAAATTGAATTACTTTAAGTTTTTGAATTATATTAATTCCTTTTCCGTTCTGACTAAATTATTCATTATTCCTAACTTCTTGAAAAATTCTCTTTAAAAAAATTTTTCAAGAAGTTAGGAATAACATACTCTTTATTTATAATAAAAAAATTATTTTTTTTATCTCAATTTTTTCTATTATTTTAATAAGAAATATTTTTGGTTTGTTACCTTACATTTTTACTCCATCCAGACATTTAGTATTCACGATGTTTTATTCTTTCCCTATTTGAATTTCTATTATTATTTTTAGAATTTTAAATAAATTTAATAAAATTATATCTCATCTTGTTCCTTTGGGTTCTCCTATTATTTTAAGTTTTTTTATAGTTTTTGTTGAAACCGTTAGAAATTTAATTCGGCCTATTACATTATCAATTCGATTAACTGCTAACATAATTAGAGGTCATTTATTAATTCATTTACTTTCATCTATAATATTAACAATAAATTTATTTTTAATAATATTTATTATTATAATTATGTTAATAATTTTAGAAACTGCTGTAGCTTTTATTCAAAGATTCGTATTTATTATTTTAATTTCTCTTTATATTAATGAAATTTAACTAATGATATTTCATCCTTTTCATTTAGTCGAAAAAAGACCGTGACCTTTAACCAGAGCTATTTCAGCTTTAACACTAACTTTAAGTTTTATTAACTATTTTAATAACAATAAAATTGATTTAATTATTATTGCAATTTTCATTTTATTACTTTCGTCATTTCAGTGATGACGTGATGTATCCCGTGAAGCTTCTCTTATAGGATATCATACTAATTTTGTGTTAAAAGGCTTAAAAATAGGAATATTATTATTTATTTTATCAGAAATTTTTTTTTTTATTTCTTTTTTTTGAGCTTTTTTTCATAGAAGACTAGCTCCTAGAATTGAAATTGGTGGAAATTGACCTCCTATTAATATTTCACCTTTTAATCCATTTGAAATTCCTTTACTAAATTCAAGAATTTTAATTTCTTCTGGAATTTCAGTAACTTGAACTCATCATTCTATTATAAATAAAAATTACACTTCATCTTTAATTTCATTAAAATTAACTTTTTTTTTAGGATTTTTATTTACATTTTTTCAATTGTTTGAATATTTTCAATCTCAATTTTGTATTAATGATAGAATTTTTGGCTCAACTTTTTTTTTAACTACAGGTTTTCATGGATTTCATGTAATTGTCGGGTCAATTTTTCTGGTGGTTACTTTTTATCGTATTAAAAAAAATTTAATTTCAAGTAAGCATTTTTTTGGATTTGAAGCATCAGCTTGATATTGACATTTTGTTGATGTAGTTTGATTATTTTTATTCACTTTTATATATTGATGAATTTTCTGTTTAATTAGTATAAAAAGTACAATTAATTTCCAATTAATAAGTTTAAAAAAAAATTAAACAATAAATATTATAAATTATTTATATTTTATTTCATTTATTATTTTAACAATTATTGTAATTTTTAATTTTATCAAACTAAGTAACACAATAACAAAAGAAAAATTTTCTCCTTTTGAGTGTGGATTTGACCCTTTTTCTTTAACACGCGTCTCATTTTCTTTAAAATTTTTTTTTATTGCAATTGTTTTTTTAATTTTTGATGTTGAAATTGTAATTATTTTGCCTTTTCCTATACTATTGATAAATAAAAACTTATCTTTAATATTTTCTTTTATCTTAATTAACTTTTTAATTATAATTGGCTTTTTATTTGAATGAAAAAGAGGTATACTTGATTGAATTAAATAATTCAGAAAAGTATTTAAAGTTTTATAAAATCTAATTTGCAATTAGAAATTGATTTTTCCTTTTCTTTTAAAATTAAAAATATAAAATAAAGCGATACTTAATTGCATTCAGTTTCGACCTGAATTTAGAAAAGTTCTATTTTTTAATAGAAGCCAAAATAGAGGCTTTTCACTGTTAATGAATAAATTAATTTTTTAAATTCTATTAAGATTAAATAAATTAAGCTTCTAACTTAATAATAATGGATTACCATTTTAATCTTTTTTTTAAATAGTGTAATAAACACTTAACATTTTCATTGTTAAATTTCTTTTTAGATTTAAATTCCAAAAATTGATGCAAAAACTGTATAAAAATATGAAAATAATAAATATTATTCTATATAATATTATAATTGTTATAGGTAGAATACTTTTTCATGCTATTATTATTAATTTATCGTAACGAAATCGCACGTAAGTTCTACGAATTAAAACAAAGATTATTATAAATAATACTGTAATTATACCATTAAAATTTGAAAAACCAAAAAATACATAATTTGTTAACATCCTAACTAGAATAATTATTCCATATTCAGCCATAAAAATTATAGCAAAAAGTCATGATCCATATTCAATGTTAAATCCTGAAACTAACTCTGATTCTCCTTCTGATAAATCAAAAGGAGAACGGTTAGTCTCAGCTAGTATAATTACTATTCAAACTGCTAATATTATAAACAAAATAAATACAATTCTTATTTTTTCTTGAAGTTTAATAAAGCTTAAAATTGAAAAGCTTTCAGTTAAAAGCGCAATTCTAATTAATAATATAGCTATTCTTACTTCATATGAAATAATTTGTGCAAATCCTCGACAAGCTCCAATTAATGCATATTTAGAATTTGAAGATCATCCTCCAATTAAAATAGAATATCTTCTTAGACTTGAAATGCATAAAAAAAAAATTAATGTTAAATTCAATTGTATTAAATTTCTTCTACACTCGAAAATTATTCATAGTGAAAGTATCAAAAAAATTCTTAAAATTGGCGAAACCAAATAAAGAAATAAATTTAAGTAAAATATTAAATTTATTTCTTTAGAAAAAAGTTTTATCGCATCTCTAAATGGCTGAAGTAAACCGAATAATCCTGTTTTATTTGGTCCCTTACGAATTTGGCAAAATCCCATAATTTTACGCTCAAAGAGAGTAAAAAAAGCAATACTTATTAATGCTCTTAATAATAAAAATAAATAAAAAATTAAATTTAAAATTATTAAAGGAAATTTTCATAAAAGAAGCTTAAATTCTTCACATTTTTCTGCCACTTTAACAATTCCAAAAATTGATGCAAAAACTGTAAGATTAAAAAAATAATTTCTTAAAAATATTCCTTTCGTACTAATTTTTAATTATTTATATTAATTAAGATAGAAACTGACCTGATTCTCATCGGTCTAAACTCAGATCATGTAGGAATTTAAAAGTTGAACAAACTTCTTTATTTAACTTCTTCATTAAATAAGAATCCTAATCCAACATCGAGGTCGCAAACTATTTTGTCTATAAGAACTATCAAAAATTATTACGCTGTTATCCCTAGAGTATTTTTTTCATATAACCATTATTAATGGTTCATTTTTTTAAAAAATAAAGTTTTTAATTTTTATTAATCTCCCCAATTAAACTTTTTTAAATAAAAAAGTTAAAATTCTTAGGGTCTTCTTGTCCTTAATTTAAATTATTGTTTCTTCACAAATAAAAATAACTTTAATTTTTAAATTTAAAAAAGAATTTTTTTGTTAATTCATTCTCTTAGCATTCAATTAAAATCTTATTACAATACCTTTGTATAGTCAAAATACTACAGCAATTTAAAATATAATCATTGAGCAGAATTTTCATTTATTTCAAAAACTTCTAAATGAATTGTTTTTATTAAACAGTCAAAAAAACTATTTGCTGAATTCTTTAAATTTAATTTACAATTTTTTTAAAATTTTAAAATTTTATATAAAAAAATTATATTTTACTAATATATTCATTTTTATTTAAAAAGTAAATTATTTTTATTAAATAAAAAACTAATTTTTTTAAATAGTAATGAAATTATTTATTAAAATTTAAGGAACTATTTTATTTCTTTTTATTAAAAAAAGTTTAATTCATTTAGATTATTTTTAGCTTATCCCAAAAATAATAATTTGTTTTATATATAATTATTTTCAAAACTTAACAAATAAATTTTTAATTTTTTTAAAAAACTAGATATCTTAAATTTTGAAAAGAATTTCACTTCTAATTAAATTTTAATCTTATTTTTTGAAACAAATTTAATAAATTTTAATTAGATCTATTTATTTCGAGAAAAATAAAAATTTATTTTTTTTTAAAGATCCCTAATACAAAAGGTAAACAATTAATAATACTTTTTTAAAATTAAAATATTTCCTATAAAGTTTATTTTTTAAAAAAAATAAAAAGCTTTTTATTTAATAAAAATATAAAAAAAATTTTTATTTTAAAATAATTAAAAAAAATGGTAATAAACTTACAAAATTTCATTGTAAGTGAAACATCAAAATTGATTTCATTTTTAAAGCACTTTCCAGTACTTTAACTTTGTTACGACTTATCTTTAAAGTAAAGAGCGACGGGCGATATGTACATACTTTAGAACTTAATTCAAAATATCATTATATTATATTTTTATTTTCAAATCCTATTTTTATTTTTCATTATTTAAATATTTTAAAAAAAATGTAATTCACTTCATCCTAAAATTTCTATTGCACCATGACTTAATTTATTTTTTTTTCTAAATATTTAAATAATAATTATTAATTATTATTAATTTAATAGTGGTATACAAATTGACATAACTAATTTTAGTAAGATTAAGGTGTTTTATCCATAAAAGAGCAAATTCCTCTGACAAGTTTAAAGTACCGCCATAATTTTTTGTTTTCATCACTTTATATACTAACAATATAAAGTTCTTAATAATAGGGTATCTAATCCTAGTTTAAAATTGAATTACTTTTTTAATTAATTGTTTCTTTTTTAAAAAATTTCACCTTTTTTATAAAAAAATATTTACAAAAATTAATTTAAATGTTATTATTTTTAAGTAAGAAATTGTTTGTTTAACCGCTGCTGCTGGCACAAACTTAGCTAATTGATTTTATAAATTTCAATAATATTTTATTATTAAATAAATTAAATTTTCTGTTAATTTATTTTTTAAAAAAAACATAAAAAATTTATTTGTCTTTTACTGTTTAACTAAATTTAATTAATTGAAATTAGTTGAAAATTTCACACAAAATTGTAAATAAAAATATTTTTATTTACAACTTGTGTCTATCGGTTATCTGGACAGATAAAAGAAATGTATGCCAGAACTTGTACGGCAATTTCCTCACTATTTAAATCTGTTTAATTTAGAGCTAAATGCCAACATCTTTTTTTTTCTCCGAATTTATTATTAACTAGATGTGTGTTAGACTTAGTATGACCCTTTGTTACATCTATGCAGTCCAGTAGATGAGATAGACGGAGGTCGCCCCTTATTTAAAATAGATGTAATACTATTCAGGCATAGTAAAATGCCTGAAATTAAAGGATTATCATGATATGATAAAAAATGTAAGTTATTTACTTTTACTATAAATTAACTTTAATAATAGTTAATTATTTCTAAAAAAATCAAAATTTTTTGTGCTTTGTACACTAAAAGTTAAATACCTTTAAATTAATTTTTTTTACATTTTCAGTGTAATGTTTTTTTATAAACTATAAAGGTAAAAATTAAATAATTATAATAATTAATACAAAAAAAATTAATAAGAATTTTATTAATCCTAAAAGTTCAATTCATGAATTAAATTGATAAAATTTACTAAAATTATTATTAATTATTGAAGGTCCAATAAGTTCCATTCAAGTTCAATCTCTTATAGAAATTTTTATTATTTTTTTTGAATAATACAATATAATATAACTTGAAATGAAATTAAGATATCAAATTTTCATAAAGAAATCTATAATTTTAGTTATAAAATAATATTTTTTAATGAAAAAATAACATACTCTTACAATAAATAAATAAAAAACTGTAAAAAATTTACAAAAATCTGTAATAAAAATTAAACTATAATTTAAAACTATTATTCAATTTATTATTCTTCCTAAAACAATCATTGTGAAACATAACCTAAAAATAGGAATCTTCATAAATAAATCAAAAGTAAAATTTGTTAAAAATGAATTTATTGTTCCTTTTAATAAAATAATATAAATTAATCGTATACAATATAAAAAGGTAAACATAACTCCTATATAAAATATTACTATTAAAATTAAATTGTTAATATTTAAAAAAAAAAATTCTATAATTATATCTTTTGAATAAAATCCCCCAATAAAAGGAAACCCTATTAATGATAAAATTGAAATCGTCATACAATTTGAAATTATTGGTCTAACGTTAAAAAAATTTCTTAATATTCGAATATCTTGAATTCCTTGAAATGAATGAATAATTAATCCTGCACATAAAAATAATATTGATTTAAAAATAGCATGTATAATTAAATGAAAAAATGCTAATTCAATTTTTCCTAAAGCAATTGAAATTATTATTAATGATAATTGTCTTAATGTAGAAAAAGCAATAATTTTTTTAAAATCATTTTCAAAAAAAGCATTAATACCCGCTATTAATATAGTTATAAGTGAAATTTTTAACAAAATATTAGAGTAAAAATTAATTTTAAAAAAAAAATTAAAACGAATTAATAAGTAAACGCCTGCTGTTACTAAAGTTGAGGAATGTACTAATGATGACACTGGGGTTGGGGCAGCTATAGCTGCCGGCAACCAAGCAGAAAATGGAATTTGAGCTCTTTTTGTTAATCCCGCAGTTAAAATTATAATTCCACAAATTAGTTCAATTTTATTTAAAGATAAAAAATCTATAGTTCCAAAATTTAAAAAAAAAAGTAAGGCTAAAATTATTATAATATCCCCAAATCGATTTATAATAATTGTAATTATCCCAGAATTATATGAATTAATTCTTTGATAGTGAATTACCAGACAATATGAGACTAATCCTAAACCATCTCATCCTAAAATAATTATAAATATATTTGGTATTAAAATTAATAAAATTATTGATATTACAAATATTAACACAATTAAACAAAATGAATTTTTATTTTTATCTATTTTTATATAACTATATCTGTAAAAAATTACTATTCTTGAAATAAATATAACAATTCTTATAAATATTATTCTAATTCAATCGGCCAAAAAATAAATTTTTAAATCTAAATTTTTAAAACTTATTAAAAAATATTCAACAATTAAAATATTTTTTCTTAAATGTAAATTTAAAAAAATTAATATAGACATAACTCTTATTATCATTAATAACAAACTTCAAGGTAAAAAAATTATTTAATGAAAACTTCTTCAATAATTCCACAAATTATTATTTTTTATAAACTAATTAAATTTTTAAATTCATTGAACAAAAAGTGAAGTTTTTAAAAATCAAAAAGCTATTGGAAAAAAATGCAAAAATAATAAATTATATTCACGCATATTAATTATATTATTAATTCAAATTGTTCAACCTTGACCGTGATTAATATAACTAAATATATAAATTGAGTAACAAGCTCTTAAGAAAATAGTTATAATAATTGGAAAAAAGAAGAAAACTCTATTTTTTAAAATTCTTAACACTAAAAAAAATTCCCCTATTATATTTATAGTAAGGGGAGCAGACATATTTACAATTCTAAATAAAAATCACCATAAAATTATTGATGGAAAAATTGATTTTAATCCCTTAAGTAAAATTATTCCTCGTCTATAAATGCGTTCATAAACAATATTTGCTAAACAAAATAACCCTGAGCTGCATAAACCATGGCCAATTATTAATAATAATGCCCCATAAGAAGCATATATTGATATACTTACAGTTCCTGCTAAAACTAATCCTATATGACAAACCGAAGAGTAAGCAATTAAAGATTTAATATCAATTTGATATAAACAAAAAATTCTAACCATTATTCTTCCTCAAATTGATACAACAATAATAAATTCACTATACATAATAATTTCGTTAATTATTATTATTTTAAATCGAAAAATTCCATAAATTCCTAATTTCAATAAAACTCCTGCTAAAATCATTGACCCTGAAACCGGGGCCTCTACATGAGCTTTTGGTAATCATAAATGAAATAAAAATATAGGAATTTTTACAAAAAAACCTAGTATTAAAAAAATAAAAAAATTCCCTAAAAACCTTTTTATTCATTCTATATAAATATAATTTAAACTATATATATTTTTTAAATATAAAATAATTATCAAAAATATAGGAAATGACCCAACAATAGTGTATATTAATATATAAAATCCAGCTTGCAACCGCTCGGGTTGATTGCCTCACCCAAAAATTAGCATAATAATAGGAAATAGGACAGATTCAAAAAAAAAATAAAAAGCTAATAAATTTACAACTGAAAAACATAAAATCAACAATAGTGTTATTAAAACAATATAAAACATAAAATTATTGTGTATAACAATTTTAAAAGCTCTTGTTTTAATTATTAAAAAAATAATTCAAATCGTTAATAATAATATTAAACATCTTATTAAATCACAATTAAATTGTTCTATTACTAACATTTTTTGTAAATTTATTGTTTTTAAAAAAAAAAATAATAGTAATATTAGAAATGCTAATATAATCTCAAAAAAATTAAAAAAAAAAAATAAACATATAATCGTTAATCTTGAAATGATTAATATTATCATTTAATTAAACTAAAAGAATTAATTATTTCATTTCCGTAAAAAAAATTTAATAAGACTAACAATCTTAATCCCAAAGAAGCCTCACATACAATTACAATTAAAAATATAAAAATATTTATTAAATTTAATAAAGTAAATAAATATATTAATACAATTATTATTGATATATATATAAATTCAATTCTTAATAAAATTATTATTAAATGATATCGATTAAGAATTAAAGTAATAACTCCTAAAAAGTATAATAACAAAATAAGCATTATCATAAGTTTAAATAATTTAATTAAAAATGTTGATTTTGTAAATCAATATTGACAATAAGTCTTTAAACATTTCAGAAAAGATTTCTCACTTTAAATCTCCAAAATTTATATACTTTCTATATTATTTTCTGTTAACATTAAATTTTTTTTTTTAATCTCTATAATATTAATTTTTATAAATCACCCTATTATAATATTGATTTCTGTAATCGCATTAACAATTTTAGTGGCAATAATTTTTTATTACAGGTTCAATAATTCACTAATTCCAATAATTTTAATTCTTTTAATTTTAGGAGGAATATTAATTATTTTTATATATATAATTAGATTATGTCCTAATAAAAAAATAAACTTCAATATAAAAATGCTAGTTATTTTCTTATTTATTCCTTTAAATTTTTCTCCAATTTTAATAAAATTATTTAATCAAGAACTTATAAAAATTTACTGTTTTCCTTATATTAATATATTAATATTTATAATAATTTACATATTAATTTCATTAATAGTAATTATAAAATTATTAAATTGAATTTCCGCCCCAATAAAAAGAAATTAACTAATGTTAAAATTAATTAATCCTATAATTAATACACCTTTACCTTCAAATATTTCATATTTTTGAAATATAGGATCCTTATTAGGACTATGTTTATTAACTCAAATTTTATCAGGAATTTTTTTAGCAATAAATTTCTCAAGAGATATTTCAACAGCTTTTTTTATAATTTCTCATATTCAACGTGATGTAAATAACGGTTGAATAATTCGATCAATTCATTCAAATGGTGCATCCATTTTTTTTATCTTTATTTACATCCATATTGCACGTGGAATTTACTATTCTTCCTTTAATTTTATAAAGACTTGAATTTCAGGAATTTTAATTCTTTTTAGGTTAATAGCTACCGCATTTTTAGGATATATTTTACCATGAGGTCAAATATCATTTTGAGGGGCAACTGTAATTACAAACTTAATCTCTGCTATTCCTTACATTGGGGAAATAATAAAATTTTGGTTATGAGGGGGATTTTCAGTTAATAACAATACTTTAATTCGTTTTTTTTCTTTACATTTTATTCTTCCTTTTATTATAATAATGATATCCTTTATTCATATTATATTAATTCATGAAAAAGGCTCATCTAATCCTCTAGGAGTTTCTTTAAATGTTGATAAAATTCCATTTCATCCCTATTTTACAATCAAAGACATTATAGGTTTTTTATTTATTATAATCCCAGTTTGTTTTATCATTCTTATTTACCCATATATATTTATAGATGCAGAAAATTTTAATATAGCTAACCCTATAATTACCCCCCCACACATTCAACCTGAATGATATTTTCTATTCGCCTATGCAATTCTTCGCTCTATTCCTAATAAATTAGGGGGGGTAATTGCATTAATAATATCAATTTTAATTCTTATATTACTTCCCTTAATTTCAAAAAATAAAATTTCATCTTCATATTTTAATAAGTTCAAAAAATGAATTTTTTGAACTTTAGTAAACATTTTTTTAATTTTAACTTATTTAGGAGCTATGCCAATTGAATTTCCTTATGATATTTTAAGAAAATTAATAACTTTTTTATATTTTCTAACATATTTTTTATTTTCATTTTCTTAGATTTTTTAACTATATAAGTATATATTTTGAAAATATAAAAAAGAATTTTTTCTAAAAATCTTATTTCAATTGATTTGTTTATCATAAATAAATTCTAAATTTATCACATTTTTCTGTCAAATTGAAAAAAAATATTTTTATTTACAACTTGTGTCTATCGGTTATCTGGACAGATAAAAGAAATGTATGCCAGAACTTGTACGGCAATTTCCTCACTATTTAAATCTGTTTAATTTAGAGCTAAATGCCAACATCTTTTTTTTTCTCCGAATTTATTATTAACTAGATGTGTGTTAGACTTAGTATGACCCTTTGTTACATCTATGCAGTCCAGTAGATGAGATAGACGGAGGTCGCCCCTTATTTAAAATAGATGTAATACTATTATAGAATAATAATTTAATAATCTTACATTTAAAATTAAATTGCAAATTTAAAAATGAAATAATTTCTAAGATTTTTT